TTGATTCCACTATTATTAGTGAGCAATAATGGAACAATTCCGTCATAGAGATAGGGGACATAATTCACATGGATATAGTAAGTCTCGCTTGGGCTGCTTTAATGGTAGTCTTTACATTTTCCCTTTCACTTGTAGTATGGGGAAGAAGTGGACTCTAGAGTTACTACTAATAAAGTTGAGGAATCAAACTGTATCAATTATTTTATAGATCGTTTTGCAACGCGTTTTGAACTTTTTCAAATAAAAATATCTTCATTTCCAAATTCCATTGGATTCTAGTAGAGTAATGTATGATATGACTAATACTCTTTCAATCAAAGAGATATTTCAATGATTCCCATGTTTGTATTTCGAAAGGAAAGGGATACAGATGATAGGAAATTCATTCCAACCTAATTCTTCTGAAATTTTCTAACGGGCTTTTACCAGAATTAGAATTATAGATGGATACTGAGGAAGACCCGACCCCTTATTTTATTTTTTGATTTGATTTTTTTCTTTCCCTCTTTACTGTTCAAAGAGGAAGTCGTTTTGGTAAATGTATACCCACTTTCTATGAGAAAGAAAACAATATAGACATAGCATAGTGGTTGGCTAACAAGATACTATGCATAATAAGATCTTGACTTGGGCGAGTCACATATTTATTGCGCACTTACCGCTTGTTTTATTAGATTTTTGGAATTTTTGATACTTTATCAACCCATTTCATATCATGGTTCAAGCGTTAAAATCGGCGAGGTTTACTATTTATTTTATTTCTTTTCGAAATCTGAAGAAGTGCCCATAGAACTCCTGTCAATGGCTCAATCAATTATTTCTTCGAAATGCTAAAAAAACAGATTACTACGTGTTTTTCTTAAGATATGCCCATAATGCTTTTTCTTGATTCTTTCGATAGATCCCGAAATTCATATTGGATGGAAATAATAAAAAATCTAGGAATTAGAACTCTAAGAGTAAGACGATTATTTCAGAGTGATCGGAACAAATAGATGTATCAAAGAAATCGAATTTGATGCTATGTCCATTCCATATATGAAATTTATATCTACATATATGAAGATAATATTGGAGATTGATCTATATTAAGCCTTTCTCTTTATTGTAAAGTACAACTTTACAACTTTATACACTACAATAACACTAATAGATAGTATGGTAGAAAGAAAGATTTCATCTCTTTCTTTCTTACCATACTATCGGATCTCATAGAGCCGATTATAGTCCGCTCATTTCATTTAAGACGCGAAATTGGAATCCCTTTCGTTTTATTTCTTCAATCATTGATAAGAACTCAGAAATCAAGTTTCATTCAAATTAATTAATCATTTTGACTAACTGTTTTTACGTAAATGATAAGTAGAAAAGCAGTAGGAACTAGAATGAACAGTGCAGTAGCAATAAATGCAAGAATATTTACTTCCATAATCTCATCTTTTTTTTACTTCACAATAACTCGGGATTTAATCCCATAGAGATAATAAATCTTTCGCCTGTAAATTCAATGAATGAATTACTTCTCGATGATCTTGAATCGGATCAATATCATGAATAACAATATCTGCGCTATCAAATGAATTCGTCGTCGAGAATTGAATAGTATAACATAGGAAGATCTTTTATCCATACCGAATCCAAAATGGGATTCCTGAACCAATCAAAAATTCCTTGATTTATTATTATTTTTTCTTCTTTCTTTTCTATAACCTACCTTAGGTTTTCCTTGTACAATCATCTGATGAAGTATCATGTGACCACCCTTTCATTTCCATTAGTCACAAACCCAAACAAACAATAGAAGCGAAATGGAAAAAGAAAGGAGTTAAGTTCTAAGCTCTGTTTTTTTTTTAATAATCTAATTTTCTTGGAAGACAAAGAAATGTGATAAAGATGATTCCCGGTATAAAAGATCTAATATTCCATCAAATTCACTATTTTTTTTAGGCTTTGTTCTTTCTTCGATGGGACCCCTAAAAAAATAGAAAAATAGGAAGGAAAAAAAAAAGGATCTCCTCTTGGGAATGAAATTCTGCTCCCTGTCCTCCCTTTCACAGAAAAGGGAGAGATGAATTGATGTATTTATTGGATCCTTCGGGACTGACGGGGCTCGAACCCGCAGCTTCCGCCTTGACAGGGCGGTGCTCTAACCAATTGAACTACAATCCCAGGGAAATAAGGGATCTAGCATAAATTTAAATTATTTTTTATTCCTCTGTATCAGGTATTTCTCAAGGACAAGGGGGTTATACCATCTCATGGTAGATTGGCGAATTCTTGGGCATTATTGGGCCGAGCTGGATTTGAACCAGCGTAGACATATTGCCAACGAATTTACAGTCCGTCCCCATTAACCACTCGGGCATCGACCCAGGAAGAATCCATTTTAGGCTTATTGGTAATCCATAATCAACTTCCTTTCGTATTACCCTACCCCCAGGGGAAGTCGAATCCCCGCTGCCTCCTTGAAAGAGAGATGTCCTGAACCACTAGACGATGG